TATTGATGAACCCGGCGGATATACCTAATGTCTTTTCTTTTATTGCCCTCCTGTCGTCAATTGACAGTTGACAGTATTATTTATATATATATATAATTTGATATGACTTTGATATGATTTAGGGCTCAATATAATTTCCAAATCAGACTTTGGTAAATCATTTTTTTTTTGCATCTCCTGCTCTGCTGATTCAGAGGTACCGTCTCTTGGATCCAATGCAAAACTCTTTCTGAATGAGAGAGATAAAGACGAGAAAGACCAATGAAATAAAGTTGAAAGATTGTATAGTTTAATGGTAAAGGTTGATTACCATTAACCCCCAGAAAAGTTAACGAGTTTTTCGATTTGATTCATATCCTATTCATCTTCTAAAGGTGTCCCTCGGCTTATTTATATTAAGTTAAGGTGGCCTTAGGCCTTATTCCCTATTGTATTTGTATTGTGTAGTGTTGATTTCCTAAAGGTGGCCATAGGCCCCTATGGTCCATTGGTGCCCCGCCCCTATGGTCCAGTGGTTACGACCTCTCTCTTTCACGGAGAAAACGAGGGTTCAAGTCCCTCTAGGGGTATACCAAGACCATAGGAGTAGGATTTTATCAAAAGTGAAATGTATTTGTCAAGTCCGCCTGGGAGACGAAAGGAAGTTGATTATGGAACGTCTAATTAGGCGTTGGGTCGATGCCCGAGTGGTTAATGGGGACGGACTGTAAATTCGTTGACAATATGTCTACGCTGGTTCAAATCCAGCTCGGCCCAAAAAGTCGCCAATCTACTATCAGATGGTAGAACCCTCTTGTTCTTAAGAAATACCTGATAAGAGAGAATAAAAAAGAATCCAAATTTTCTGTTAGATCTCTTCTTATTTCCCTGGGATTGTAGTTCAATAGGCAAGAGCACCGCCCTGTCAAGGCGGACGTTGCGGGTTCGAGCCCCGTCAGTCCCGACGGATCCAATAAGTACATCAATTCACCTCCCCGTTTTATGTGAAATGAAAGAAGGGACAAAGATCATAATTTAATTCCGAAGGGGTTTCCCTCTTTTTTTCAGGATTCTGTCGAAGAAAGAACAAACCTTAAACTAAAATAAAATGAAAATAACTAAAATAGTGAAGTTGATAGAATATTCCATCTTTTCTCCCGCGACTCCTCTTTCTCATACTTCTTTGTCTTCCAAAGAAAATGGGATCATTCAAATTTACAACCTAATTCCTCTCTTTTTCCACTTCGCTTGTATTTTTTGTTGGCGTTTTGTAGTTAATGGAAACGGACGAAGATACTTCATTTGATGGTTCTATACGGAAGACCTAAGGTAGGTTATAGAAAAGAAAGAACAGAAAAGAAGGATAAATAAAGGAATTTTTGATTGGTCCGGGAATCCAATCTTGGATTCGATATGGATAAAAGATCTTCGTATGTTATACTATTCAATTCTCGACGACGAATTAATTTAATAGCTCAGATATTGTTATTCATGATATTGATCCGATTCAAGATCATCGATAGGTAATGCATTCATTGAATTGACAGGTGAAAGATTTATCATCTCTATGGGATTAAATCCCGAGTTATTGTGAAATAAAAAAACGATGAGATTATGGAAGTAAATATTCTTGCATTTATTGCTACTGCACTGTTCATTTTAGTTCCTACTGCTTTTCTACTTATCATTTACGTAAAAACAGTCAGTCAAAATAATTAATTACTTGAAATTAAACTTGACTTCTGAGTTCTTATCAATAGTTGAAGAAATCAAATCAAAAGAATTCTTTTTTGCGTCTTAAATGAAATCCACGGGCTATAATGAGCGGTATTCTATGAGATCTGAGAGTATGGTAAGAAAGAAATTTCTTACCATACTCTCTATTAGTGTTATAGTAGTGTATAAAGTTGTACTTTACTTTATAATAAAGCTGGTATACTATATTTTCTTCTATCTTCAATATATGTAGTGATTAATCCATATATGGAATTAACGTAGCACCCAATTCTCTTTCTTTCTGAAATAATTGTTTTACTGTTATTGTTATATAAATATAATAAAATTCTCCACTAGAATCCAATGGAATTTCGAAATGAAGAAATTTTGATTTGAAAATTATTTCAATTCAAATAAAAAATGCGTTGCAGAACGATCTATAAAACAATTGATACCGTTTCATTCCTAAACTAAATTAGTAGTCCTTCTAAAGTCCACTTCTTCCCCATACTACGAGTGAAAGGGAAAATGTAAAGACTACCATTAAAGCAGCCCAAGCGAGACTTACTATATCCATGTCAATTATGTCCCTTATCTTTATGATAGAAATATTCCATTATTGTATTGCTCACTAATAATAGTAGAATCCATGGTCCAGAGTCAAAAAGGTATTCTGGTCGAACACTATTGATGAACCAATCAAATAAATCCATTTCTAAAAAATTCCTATATGATTTCTAATCGAGAAAGACTAAACACAACTAAAATACACAATGACGCTACAAAGGAATGTTACTAATGGAACATATAGTAATAAAAAAAGAGGGACCATTCTTTGTTGCCCTTCGTTGCCCTTCAAAGTACAAATAGATCAATTGCTATCTATTACATACTTTTATTTCCTATTTGATATAATCCATACCCTTTCCTTTCCCGACTGTCTCTCTGAAGCAGTTGGGAGATAGTATATTATACTCTTGACGAGGGGTTTCAAAAAAATAATAATTTTTTCACTTTTTCTATAAAAAGGTAAATTATCCATCAAATCTCAATCTAATAGTGATTGAGTGCCTGAACACTCAGAGATTCTCGCGAGTTTATCTATATATGTAGATTACATAAAGGACTTTCCACAACTAGTTAGCCGCCGGCTATGCCAATGAAATTCAAGACCCAATCAGTAGACATTACATTAGCAGTAGAAGGGAATCGGGAAGTCTTCGACCATTATAATATAATCTTTCTTTGAATTTTAGATTGAAAGATTTCCAATCTTTTACAAAATCCACAGAACAGATGTTTAGAATCAACCAAGTATCAACAATCGCCTTATTCTGTTCTGTTGGGCAAAATTTGGGTGATTTATATCAGCAGATAATAAATTTTGATTCATTTGTTAATGAGGCGGCACCCGGATTTGAACTGGGGAAAAAGGATTTGCAGTCCCCCGCCTTACCACTCGGCCATGCCGCCAAAACGATACACAATAAAAAAAATTTTATGGGTTGGATTACTAAACTTTAGTTTATTGTACTTGCATCCCTTTTTTAATTTCATCCTTTTGTTTCTAAATTTATAAAAATTATAAAAGAAACCCTTTTCCCCTTTTGTTTGACCACCCCTTCGATTGATTGTATAGTATCTCAAAACATACAATGTCGAAAAACTTCCCCTCACTTTTCTATTGAAAAATCAAATGTATATTTTCATTCAAAAAAGCCAAAATTTATGACACAGAATTTATGACAAATGGGAACCATTAACTATTCGTTGACTGGGAATTCCTGAATGATTCTTGGATTTGAATCTAAAATTGGGTTTGCCTAATGACATAAGAAACTACAAAACATACTTAATTGATTCTTAATCGTTTCAATTTCCATTATAACAAAAACGATAAGTATATGTAAACCCCACAACGGAAATTCTTACACAAATACCAAATTGGGTATCTTTTTTAGAGTATGTTTCCTATACCTATAAATATATGGAATTCGTTGGAACAAAAAAAGGCCCGGCTGGGTATTGACCGGGCCAGGCCCAAAAGGCACTTCGAACAAAATAAAAGCAAGAAGGTCTTCTTTATTTATCTTTCTATTTGGATCTTTCGAGCATCTAAATGGAATTGCTAATTATATAATAACGATAAAGAATGTGAAAGAAATACTTTCGTTAATCCTTACTTGATGTGTAATGTAACATAGTAATTATCTTTTTCAATTGGGAGAGATGGCTGAGTGGACGAAAGCGGCGGATTGCTAATCCGTTGTACGAGTTATTCGTACCGAGGGTTCGAATCCCTCTCTTTCCGTTTCCGTTGATGACTTTCTATTTTTTTCTTTCAAATTTCGCAAACCCGTTTTGATTTTTTTACTAGTTAAATGTATGGAATATGAATATATAAAATAAAATCTTAAGAAAATTGTAAATCAAGCAAGAAAAACGAAATTTTTATTTTATTCTTCACGTCCAGGATTACGTCCTGGATCATTGGATAGGAATCCAAAGATGAAGAGAGAAACAAAGAATATTACTACTGTGTAAACGAAAAGTTTGAGAGTAAGCATTACACAACCTCCAAGATCATTTTTTGAAAAAGAAAAACGAGAAAAGATAATAGATCCTCCATTTTTATATCACATATCCTATTTTGACACCAAGAAAAGAATTCTAGAAATAGAAAAGAATGTTCAGAAATTCAACTGAAGTTTAAATTTGTAATAAGAGTCTTTGATTATCACAAATCACTTTCATACCCACAATTAGATATTCTAAGGGACCCTAACCTAATAAGGTATTTCGCCGGAAAAAGGATTAGAATGGGAAAATGGGGCTAGCCAAGAATTTCAATGTTTGAATTGAAGGTTCATACTACCAGACTTATTTGATTTTATCAATTGTTATAATTTTTCTCGAATAAATCATGAATTTTCTAGGATAGTATTCAAGATCTTATCGAAAACTTACAGCAGCTTGCCAAACAAAGGCTAAAAGAAAAAAGAACAGGGGTATGACTGGCATAACATCTACGATTGGATTCAAAAAAGCATAGGCTTCGGGCAATTTGGCGAAGAAAAGACTACTCGGATAAAGGGCAGAATTAAGACAGATCAAACTAAAGATATTAAGCATAACAGACATTTTGTTCGTCGAGATAATTGCATTTTGATTGAGTTATTTATATAAGGAAAAATGAAGAAAGTAAGGTAGACAAAAAACTCCTTCTTTTTCCGCTCAATCAAAAACCCTCCAATTCTCAAAGGAGAATAGAAGAAATCATACTTTCATACAATATCTTAATTGAATTGTATGTAATGATCAATAAATTCAGTTGAATTCTAGATATACACATGTCAAAATCCGAGCACGAATCTATAATATATTCTATAAAGAAGAAAGATTTTCTATAGATAGTTGGGCTGGAATTGACGAACACTTAATACCAATATTATTCTTTATTAGTATTAGTGTCCAATAAAAATATAAATGGGGCGTAGCCAAGTGGTAAGGCAACGGGTTTTGGTCCCGCTATTCGGAGGTTCGAATCCTTCCGTCCCAGAGCATATCCATTGTATCCGAATAGATCTTTTTTGTTCAACAAGGTTCTGTTTCAAGGTCTAATATTGGATAGAATATTATTCTTCTTTCTTTTTTGATTTTGAATGATTCTTTTCGGAATCATATCTCAGTTTTTCACAAACTGAACTAAATCGAGTTCAAATGACATGCAAATGTAACTGAATCCTTTTGTGATCCAGATAAAGATGGGGCATAGATCACAGTTGCAGAAAGATTACTTAACCTCAGGTTAAACAAAATATGAAAATACATATAAAACGAGGAAGTGCTTAGCCTATGGGTATGTATTGTTATCCTATTTCAGTGACAATAGTCTTTCTATTTTTGTGAAAAAGAATTTGCATCCCTAAAATATTCAAATTTAAATATTTAACAATGATATTTCTTTTTATTGTTCGATCTATTTAGCTTATTCGCTTTAAATCCTTGACAATTCTATTCGAAAAGAAACAGAGATTCTTATTTCTTATGATAATCAAATATAGGCTTTACTGTAAAAGTAAAACTTGACTCAAATAATGATGTCGAAGTAGGAAACTTTTTCAATTATCAAGATTTGTAATGATTCCTTATGAGTTGAATCTTTGAGAAGTTGGAAATGGGTCAGTCTATCTTATTGAGTCACTTGAACAGGCAGAGTCAAATAGAATTTATTTATTCGTGTTATTTCTGTTAGTTATGTTATTTCTATATTTAGATTTCTGGATATTTCTGTTAGATATTTTTTTGAGATATAGATTTATAGAAAAAATTTCCGTTCATACAAAAAAAGCCCGGGTCTTGCTAAGATTTCTTCAGAAAAAATATTTATTATCTATGTAGCTAAGAAAAAATATAAATGACTATGTCTCTGTACCGACTGAACCAATGACTATTCATGATTCCATAATTGAATCAATTCCATACTGGTTCCAAATTAGAGGAATGTTATGGTAAAACTTCGTTTAAAACGATGTGGTAGAAAGCAACGTGCGACTTGAAAGACACGATCCGGTGTGGATTTTTATTCTTACATCCACCATTTTCTTTTATATAGGAATGAAGGTGCTCTTGGCTCGACGTCGTTTGTTCTATTCTACTAGAACCCTTCTTTTTTTATTGGGTTATAATGTAAATAGTTCATGATGGAGCTCGAGTAGAAAGTATTGATTAATTTCTCAGGGGCAACGATCTAGGGTTAATGCCAATCAATAAATTGGAACAACTTCGTAAGTATATCTTCGATATCGATATAGAAATTGAAAGGATCCGACTCGAGCAAATTTTCAATAAAAAAAAAATTGTTGGAACCGCAAAACTTTTTCGATCCACAGTGTATCGCGCACGAATCAACCGTCGGTATGATTCTAGAAAGAAATCACAAAAGGGGTATGTTGCTACCATTTTGAAAGGATTAAGAAGCACCGAAGTAATGTCTAAACCCAATGATTTAAAACAAAGATAAAGGATCCCAGAACAAGGAAACACCGCTTCAATTGTCTCACAGATCCGAATAAAGAATCCAAATAGATTTTCAACGAGACAAAAGGGGGGTTAAAGACCACTCAATAAAAAAATATCTTAATTTTATTTAATATATTTTATAATTATTGAACTTGAGTTATGAGTACAAATGATTTTTTAGTTTTCAGGAAAGAAGTTAAATAAAAATGACTATGAGTTAAATTATAGGCTAATTTCTTTTACGTTTACTATTTATTATAATTTTATCCATAGACAAAACTTCAAATCATTTTTTCTTGAGCCGTACGAGGAGAAAACTTCCTATACGGTTCTAGGGGGGGGGTTCTTTTTCATCTACATCTATCCCGATGAGCCGTCTATCGAATCGTTGCAATTGATGTTCGATCCCGAAGAGAAGGAAGAGATCTTCGGAAAGTGGGTTTTTATGATCCGATCAAGAATCAAACTTATTTAAATGTTCCCGCTATTCTCTATTTCCTTGAAAAAGGCGCTCAGCCTACAGGAACTGTTCAGGATATTTTAAAAAAGGCAGAGGTTTTTAAGGAACTTTGCCCTAATCAAACGAAATTCAATTAAATTAAGGAAATAAAAACTAAGGGTAGGATAGTGATTTCTATATAATTTTGGATATCTTTTCTATACTATGTTTTTCTTATTTCCTTCTTTTCTTGCTCTATTAGTATCTATTTATAATTGCTTTTATAGAATGTTTTTCTAACGAAAACCTTATTTGATTGATCCTCACAAAATCAAAAATTCTTG